AGATTGAATAGCTAATTGGCTTTCTCTTTTTTTTAATAGTTCTTATTTTAATATAATATTATTATTTAATAAAATGAATTTAATTAATTAATCTTTTTTATTCAATTATTTATTCTATATAGAATAAATAATTGAATAAAAAGGATTAAAAAAGAAAAGATCTCTTTTCGGTAACCTCTAGTCAAAGAAAGAATTTAATAGGCTTTCTTCTGATTTGATTGTTTTAGAGAATGAATCGGGAGACAGTAAGGATTACTCAAATGGAAATAAGAGTATGCAAAGTAATCTGTCTTGATTCTATATATATATATTCTACCTTTTAATAAAATGAGAGGAAACAAAATAAAAACATAGGTCTTTGTATTCCTACCTGTTAGTAACAAGAATCTCCTTAATACTTCCAAGGAGGTTTCCGGATATTTTGTTTATCCGTAATGTTTTCTGATTCTACTAGAAATCAGATAAAAACTTGTTAGACGTTCTTTCTAATTGGATTTATTGGATTGTTTCATGTTAATAGTGTTAGGCCAGAATAGAGAATCCCTTTTTGACTCTGTATCAGCGATTCCACTATTATTATAGTTTATAGTATTATTAGTGATTAATACAATACAAAAAAAAGAAAATAAAACAAGAAGAATTAGTGAACAATACTGAAATAATTCCTTCATATTGATATTGTTGATAGAGATAGGAGAAAAAATCGACATGGATATAGTAAGTCTTGCTTGGGCTGCTTTAATGGTAGTTTTTACATTTTCCCTTTCTCTCGTAGTATGGGGAAGAAGTGGACTTTAAAGGTCCTACTAATTGAGTTAAGGGATCAAACTGTATCAATTGTTTTATAGCTGGGTTCTGAAATTTTTTATACTATTGAATTTAAGTATTTGTATTTAATTAATACCAATTAATGGAATTCAAATATATCTGCATTTCGGAAGTCTGTCTATTTTATTCGAGTGGTGTAATGTATTCTATGCATAATATAGAAATACAAAATACTCTTTCAATCAAACAAATATTTGAATTATTCCCATGTTCGTGTCAAGGGGATAAAAAAAAATAGGAAATGGATTCCTATTCCAACCGAATTCTTCCTAAGAGTTCTATTTAGATGAACTGGCTCTTACCAAAGTTATATATCGAAAATGAGGAACCACGGAAACCCCCTCTAACACTCCTTTTTTCAAAAAGAGAGATATATAGTTCTGTTATTGGTTATTAAGCGGATACACAAGTTCGATAGGAAACAAAATCGACATAGGTGTTGTCTAACGAGATACTACACATAATAAGATGTTGGCGTTGCCTTAGGCGAATACCATATTACGTATTTACCTTACCACTTGCTTGTTTTTATTTTTTTATTTGTATTTTTGTTTTTGGTTCGAAATTTGATTTATGCTTTCTTTATTGTAAACTCATTTGCAATCATGGTTCAAATGTTAAAAAAAAAATAGGTTGGATTTTATCACCAATCTTTTCGAAATACGGAAAAAGCTTCTCATCGAAACCCCGGATCATCTGTTAACTATTTAATAACAACCATTTAATCAATTACTTCTTGCAAATGCTAAAAAGATTACTTGATTTTTTTATATGATACCGGGATTGGTATTGAAAAGAATCATAAATCCATAAATTCGAATAGGAAGAATAAGAGTTGCTTTTGGATTATTACAGATTGATTGGAACCAATACAAATCAAATAGATGAAACAAAGAAGAAAATTGGGATACTATGCTATGTACATTACATATAATGTAATTGAGATTCTATATATATAAATAAGAAGATATATATGAATATGAAGATACATATTCTAGATTGATCCATATTATTTTATAGAGTAAAACTTTTTACACTGCAATAATAGATAATATGGTAGAAAGAAATCGATTTGATTTCTTTCTACCATACTATCCTATCCGGATTTCATAGAATTCTGTTGATTCTAGTCCGATTATTTCATTTAAACCTTAAGACCAAAAATGGAATTTTTTTTTTATTCATTGCATTGACATAAATTAAGAAATCATGTTTGTTTAAGTAAAATTAGTCACTTTGACTTACCGTTTTTACGTAAATTATAAGTAAAAAGGCAGTAGGAACTAGAATGAACAGTGCAGTAGCAATAAATGCGAGAATATTTACTTCCATAATCTCTATGCTTTCTTTCTCTTTAATTTCCAATAAATAACTCGGGATTTAATCCCATAGAGATGATAAATCTTTCGTCGGTAAATTCAATGGTATAAATTACATCTCGATGATATCAAATGGGGATCAATATCATGAATAACAATATCTGAGCTATCAAATCGATTTATCGTCGAGAATTGAATAGTATAACATAGGAAGATCTTTTATCCATACCAAATTCCAAAAATGTTGTTTCCGATGCAATCAAAAATTCCGTTTCTTTTTTTTTTTTTTACTTTAACTTTAAGATAAAGGTTCCGACGAAGAAAGAAAAAAAAAAAAGAGGGATCCCTGTTAGGAATGAGATTTTTTTTGTTATTTTTTTTGTTATTTTGATTCCCTTTCATACACACACGAAAGAAATGAATTGATGTCTTTTTTTTTTGGATTTGTATCCATCGGGACTGACGGGGCTCGAACCCGCAGCTTCCGCCTTGACAGGGCGGTGCTCTGACCAATTGAACTACAATCCCAGGGAGAAGGGCGTACAGAATGGATATTCTTATGATTTCATTCAAACCCTTTCTTTTTTCGATTTTAGATTAGAGAATCGTTTTGCTGTAACTGACAGAGGCGGGACTTATATATATATTATTGATATATATCAATACGCACTTTATTTAGAGAGATCGACACGGATTACGAGTAATCCGTTCGTTATTGCCAAATCAATTGAAAAATGAATCAATCATCAATAAAAAAACAAAGACTCTTTTTTATTTACTTTAATCCTTTCCTTATACTTTAAACTTAGAGATCCTGATATGAATCTAGATAATTATCTAGATTCGAACTTCCGAAATATATTTATATATTATATATATATTTGTATATATATATATATGTAATATGGTACGGAAAAAAAGAGCGCTAGATATTTATCATATTTTATTTTCTTCCGTATCCGAGCACATCGGCCATTTCCGGAGAACAACAAATGGGTTATATCATTTCATGGTGGATCGGCAAATTATTGGGCCGAGCTGGATTTGAACCAGCGTAGACATATTGCCAACGAATTTACAGTCCGTCCCCATTAACCGCTCGGGCATCGACCCAGGAAGAATCCATTTAAGTCTTTTTTGATAATCCATGATCAACTTCCTTTCGTAGTACCCTACCCCCAGGGGAAGTCGAATCCCCGTTGCCTCCTTGAAAGAGAGATGTCCTGGACCACTAGACGATGGGGGCCTACTTTCCCGACCGCCGTTATACTATGTTCATAGTATAAACAGTCTTTTTTAAAATTGTCAATAGATTGGAATGATATGATTCGATTAGAAGGATCTTTCCATTTTTCATAATAGAATTCCATACCATAGAATTTTGGGGTTCGTCATTAGGATTTCGAAATTGTTCATTCCAATCGCCAATCTATAATTCCAAAAAAGAAAAATAGGATGAGTAATGCGAAAGAAAGATAGGATCCTTTCTGGAAATGATTGGTTTGCTGGAAAAGGCGGGGGGTTAAAACCTCATTTCTTTCACTTTTTTTCATTGTTAAGATTCGGTAGGTATATCTCTATTTCATCCTAAGCCGGAAAAAATCGATAATCAATCTGAAAATCGGGTAGAAGGATAGGGATCAACAAGTTATTGAAAATCTTTCTTTTTTCAATAAGAATTGGTTGAAGGACAGGAAAATAGAAATCCATTTTTCAATGATTCGATAAAATATTTGAATTGGTGGGTACATCTATCAATACTCAATACAATTAATTTCGTTATGATGAGGATGACTTCAATTCGAATTCGAATCGGTTTTGAAATAATTCATTACATTGATATTCGATTTGATAAATATCAATGTAATGAATTATTAACTATATTCTATTCACTAGGTAAATCGAATTTTTTGTTCCTTAATGAGTCGCTATGTAGATAAGATATATCTATATCTATGTGCATATATTCTAATCTTATCTTATATTCTAATCTTATCTATATAAGAAGTATAAGTATCTTATCTATATAAGAAGTATAAGTATACGCAGTAACAAATATATGTACTAGACTCATATTGGCTTATTCCTGAATAAGGAATTGAATCAAGCGGAGCCCTTTTAACTCAGTGGTAGAGTAACGCCATGGTAAGGCGTAAGTCATCGGTTCAAATCCGATAAGGGGCTTTGTACCTTTTTCATAAAACTCCAGCAGTAGTATTCGTATTTTAAGGAAGAATAGAGATATTTTTTTTATTTCTAATAAAAAAAACTAAGGAATCGTAGAATTTCATTAGAAAATGGAATTATGAATTTGTTTAAGTTATTGTTATCATTCTAATGAATTCAAATTATAGTAAACTAATTCTAGTTAGAAAGTAGAACATTTTTATTAGTCTCTTTTTTTTAATGAATAAAGGATATATTCTTTAATTCCCAGATATTGCTATTTTCGATTATTCCAATCAATCCAAAAAAATTGGGAAAGATAAAAAAAAAAAGTAAGTGGACCTAACCCATTGAATCATAACTATATCTACTATTCTGATATTCAAATTCGATAGAGATGAAATTCGAACAGTGGATCTTTTTTTTTTCATTTTTGTTTTTAATACTTCTTTGGTTTGTACTCCGTAAGAATCTGTCGATATTTACGATTAAATCCTCCTGTTCCTAGAGGTTCTATAGGAATGATTTGCTATTCCCTTTCTCCACGCGGAAGGGCTTATTCCAAGCTCCAACATACAAGTCATTTTCTTTTTTATATTCTTTTTTCGAACACAAGAGAAGATCAATTTACATTTCTATTATTTCTATAAAATATGATATATCTATAGAAAAAGAAATCCATCAAAT